GATTACGAGATCTTTGATCCTTTCAATCGGCACATGGTCTTTGTCAGGATATTCCGAGGCAAAGACCTTCTTCTTCGGTAAAACCACCGATATAAGGTCAGAAGCGCCCCAGTTGCAGAAGAGATTTTGTTTACCACTAAAAGTCTCACTCCACATTGAAGAACGCTCTGAAGGAACACTCTCTTCCTCTCTACCGACCCCATCCCCTATCTACCTCGCGATTTGAAGCTAGTAGATGAAGTCGGTAGAGAGGAAGAGAGTGTTCCTTCAGAGCGTTCTTCAATGTGGAGTGAGACTTTTAGTGGTAAACAAAATCTCTTCTGCAACTGGGGCGCTTCTGACCTTATATCGGTGGTTTTACCGAAGAAGAAGGTCTTTGCCTCGGAATATCCTGACAAAGACCATGTGCCGATTGATTACGAGATCTTTGATCCTTTCAATAACTTCCTTCGTGAAGTGGCCGATTTAATGCCTCTTCCCGATCAGGATGTGCCGACACTATCTGATTGAAGATTTACGAGTTTCTCTTCGTCAGATGGAGCAGTTTATCAATGTGGACTTGGAGTCCCTTGATGACTATGCCGAAAGACACAAGGGTGCTGCATGTATAAGTCCAAAAGAGCTATTATCCACTGGTCGAGGAAGAAAGCTGGGATTCTTGCCTTCCTACCACGAATGGACTGTTTTGACTACTTTGACCCCCGCCACGGGGCAAGTCGGTTTCCTTGGTCATTCAAGCTCTTCTTTTCGTCTTCCTTTTCAGTATGGGAGGAGGGCGACATCGTGAGAAAGAAGTTTTTTTTGAATTGAAGCGTTGATCATGATGGTAATTTTGAATTCGTTAACATTTGGTCATTATTCGTCGGCTAGCAGCTTCCAAGCCAACGGTACCTTAGAAAGCAATTCCTACGATCGAAAGGCATAGGTTCCTGGGATTGAATCTGATTCTTCTTCAGGAAGGCAAATTGAAAACCAACCACTCGAGCAGGACAAGAGCTGAAACACGTTCAAGCTCAAAGCTACTGGTTCCGTCATACTCTATTCTATTTCTTTCTACTCTCGAGTTACTGGCTTTCCTTTCGAGCAGACTAAGAAGAAGAAGAAGCCCACGGAGCGGTAGCAGCTACGACTTCTTCCTTCTGGGCTTACTTGCCAAGTCCAATAGCAACGGATTCTGTACCAGCAAACCATATTTCACCGGGTGTTCCCTCTCCGTTCTAGCTTTCTAAATAAGTCAGATCGGTGCGGGAAAAACTCCTAAATCAGTAAATCCGGAAGTTCCTGCCTTCCCCAGAGTTCTTCCAACGAGGGTTGGCACAAAAGCAGCAGATATTTTCACTAATAGCAAAGAATTCCATTTCCTCGAACCAGATTCTATTAGATCTTCCTATACCGTAATTCGCTAATCTCGATGAAAGAGCAGGTAACTACATAAGGCAGCTTTCCCCGCTCTGTCTTCTCTACGATTTACGGGTACTTACTCGTGCACGGAATCAAACAAGAGGAGGTTGCCTGATGGGACGTCGGCCTTTGCTAAGGACTTTGCCGGGGTTGAACCCCTCTCTTCTAGTAGCCGCCCTTCCTCCAAGACTTGAATCAGGAATATCTTTTCTGTACTATGCTGCCTTTGGCCCTGCGCCTGGTCTTTCTTCTTTATTGCCTTGGCCTTTCACCGGATATGGGATCGATCCCTTCCACCATTCCTCCAACAGATGCGGATGAATTAGCTGCCGTTATTCTTTCAACATTTGCAGAGCTAACCCCTGAAGTGACTTCAGTCCCGTGTTAGAGCTAACTGCTGCTTCTTCTATAGCAAGTGCCGAGCAGGAATCACAGCTTATTCGACCGGTAATGCCGTATGCCCGGCTATGAAAACCAATCCACCCAAGGCAAGGAGAAAGACAGCTGAACAAGACCATGCGGATAAGAGAAGAGTTGTGATTAGATTAGCACTTTCTCTTCCAGATCACCTAATAGACTGGCCTTACTTAGTGACTCTCCCCAGGAAGAGAAGGGGGAAGTCGAAAGATAACTTACAGGCTTTCCTCAAAGCTCACAGCTAGTCCTCTTTATTTCATCGAATTCCCAAGCAGGCGGATTAGAAGGTAAGGTGCCAAGGTCAAGGCTAAGCTTAGTCGAATTCTTCCCCTAGGTGAACTACCTTTAGCTTTCGAGAAGACAGTGAAAGCAGAAGACTAACTTGAGGATGTCACGTGGAAGCTTTCCTAAATCCATTTTTCGGAGCCGGGATCAAAACGACTTATATAAGTAAGGATATACCACCAAACCTGAGCCTTCCAAAATGCAACAGATTCCACTATAGCAACTCAACTCTTCAGATCAGGAATCGCCTTTCTTATCTATTTTATTTCACGCCCTGAGCCTGAGCTAACTCATTTCTCTTTCGACTGGAACTCCAACATCAGTTAATCCGGAAGTGACTTCGATACCTTTCCAAGAATAAGGATCTGCCTTACTTAAGCCCCGACTTCGCTACACTTGCTTCTAGAAGGAAGTTCCCAGCCGAAGGCCCAGGTCCTAGTACTACCTCTTAGATACGATACCGCCAAAGGAAAGCAGTCTAGCAGTCAAGTCACGAAGAAAGTCACACCGCTACCGCTACTTTATGCTTACCATGCCTAGCTCCACGCTAATGAAGTCACTTGGTCCTTACCAGAGTAGAGACTCCGCCTAGGGAGTTGCCCACCCTATCTCTATTCTATCTCTTTCACCGAAACCCAGACATAGAACTCCGTGAACGGGATCCACTACTTCTTTATTTATGATACCAGCAAATTCAACTGAAACTGATTCCACTTGAGAGCGGCATCCATCCCCGTGGTTATTTCGACAAGAAGGTATTTCAATTCTATAGCACCGTCTTCTTCCCTAAAATCTGAAAGGGATTGTGAACAAGAAAGGAAGTTAGGCCTTTTCCTAAAGCCCCAACCACCAAGAGCTGATTCTCGGCTTGGCTACGCTATTCTATTAAGGTTTCGCATCTCTCAAGCCCTGGTTGGCTACTGACTTGGCTTCGTTCACTCAACAATCATTGAATCGGGATCCAGAAGTGACTGAACTCCCTTTTGAGCTAACTGCATCGGTTATGCCGACAACAACATATTCTCTAGCAAAAGAAAGCACTGACCTAGACTAGACCTCTTCTACCGCATCAAGAGGAAATCCCGATCCCGCATTTGAGAAAGTTTCGCTATGCCCACAGCTCTTTCAAAGGAAAGCAGTCTTTTCAAGAAGAAAGTCACAGTCACACCGCTAATAAGCGGAAGAAGAGATTCCCAGCTACTCACTCTACTCTAATAAGACTAATAGCCGTACCGAAGAAGGTCAAAGAGTAAGAACTCGCTTTCGAGCTAACCAACCATGGAGCTACCTGCCAACAAGCAACAAGAGTTCTCATTCACGGCTAACTAAGCATTCGTTCGGAGTTGACAAGGGAGAGGGCGTACTTTCCTATATTATGTTATGATGGATAGACCGGCTGCACTCCCTTTGAGGTAAGTTCAGTTCCTTTTGATTCAATTGCAAGAAAACAACCTCTTTTTAGAGTTTTATACGAACACTAAGACAAACAGTCTATTTATAAGGATTCCTAAAAAATGAGAAAATAGACTAGACTATCATAATAAAGATATGACAGAAAGATCACTCTGCCTGTTGCATGCCCTTCTTCCTGGCAAAATCAGATCAAGAATAGCCTTTGGCTAGGAAAGCACAGTCAGACTAGTGCCACGCCCAAAGCACCAAGACTGCTTATTCCGCTAAAACAGCAAATAGACAGGACCGGGGTAGTCAAAATAGAGTCTCCGCCGAAATCGGTAATCTTTCGGGTGAAGCCTAGCGATTCACTGGACAATCCTCCTTCTTTCTTCTAATTGGTAAGAAAGCGGGTTTTCGCTCAGGTTCTTCCCTGACCTTAGATGGAGAAAGAAATGCTTAAGGAAAAGGCGCCCTCGAAGCTGACGCGTCAGTCCTCTCTTATTGCTTTATTAGAACCGGCGTAAGGAGGTTCAGTCAAGTATAGTGCGGCTTATGGTTCTAGTAGCACAAAATATAGAAACTTGACTATGCTAGTTCACTCTAGAAGACCTAGTCTGACTATAGTTAGTAGTAGTATAGATTAGTTAGATTCGTAGAACAGAAGAAGAGCCTTTACTTGATATTATATTAGTAAAGCGCTAGCACCCGTATAGAGTAAGGGGATCTTCTGGATAGCAGCGAAGCCTTCCCTGTTCGTATGGAGACTTTGCTTCCCGTTCGCTGAACAAGCCCCCTGTTGCAACACTTAACTATGCTTCAAAGGGCGAACTCCACCTATTTTTGAGTTATTGAATTAGGCGATCCGAAAAAATCGATTTCTTTATCACTCCCCTCTATCAGAAAAGGAGGCTTGGCTCTGAAATGGTGATAAGGCAAGCTGTATGTATCTAGGTATAAGTAGACCTCGAGCTCTGGGGCTTTAAGGGATAGGGCAGGTTTGGAACCCTAACCCAGACCAGGAAGGGAACTAGATCCTTAATCCGGGTTAGACTATCACAGACGAGACTCGCCTGGGCTCTCATCGAGACCAACTCACTTCTCTCTCCTTAACGTCTGGTACCATTGCCCCACCACTCTGCCTGTCTTCTTGTGGCCGGGTCGGGTCATTCTTCACTCCTGTTACAAGAGAGACCTCTCTTCGCATACTGACCCGGAAGTGAGTTCCATTTCTGGGGCGAAGCGGAGCACTCGGGGCATAAGGGCCTGCGGTGATTATTAACATGCTTTTCCAGCCCATATCTTCCCACCTCCGGTCACATGAGCTTTCGAGAGCCCGGTCCGGATCTAAACGATTTTTTATGTATGTCTCATGTCTTTCACCTCAGCGGGATCCAGAGAAAGACAGACCTACCTACCAGAAAAAAATGGCAAGATCAATCAAACAAAATAGGCTCACGAGAAGAACCTGTTTTATTCTTCTTATATATCCCATCGTATACATC